GCTAGCGTAGCTTAACATAAAGCATAACACTGAAGATGTTAAGATGGGCCCTAGAAAGCTCCGCATGCACAAAGGCATGGTCCTGACCTTACCATTAGCTTTAGCCCAATTTACACATGCAAGTCTCCGCAATCCCGTGAGTATGCCCTCAATCCCCCGCCCGGGGATAAGGAGCGGGTATCAGGCACAAACCTTTTAGCCCAAAACGCCTAGCCAAGCCACACCCCCAAGGGAATTCAGCAGTGATAAACATTAAGCCATGAGTGAAAACTCGACTCAGTTAGAGCTAAGAGGGCCGGTAAAACTCGTGCCAGCCACCGCGGTTAAACGAGAGGCCCCAGTTAATGGTACTACGGCGTAAAGGGTGGTTAAGGATTATAAATTAAATAAAGCCAAATGGCCCTTTGGCCGTCATACGCTTCTAGGTGTCCGAAGCCCAACTCCACGAAAGTAGCTTTAACAAAATCAACCTGACCCCACGAAAGCTGAGAAACAAACTGGGATTAGATACCCCACTATGCTCAGCCATAAACCTAGATGTCATAATACAATTAGGCGTCCGCCAGGGTACTACGAGCATCAGCTTGAAACCCAAAGGACCTGACGGTGCCTTAGACCCCCCTAGAGGAGCCTGTTCTAGAACCGATAACCCCCGTTAAACCTCACCACTTCTAGCCATCCCAGCCTATATACCGCCGTCGCCAGCTTACCCTGTGAAGGCAACAAAAGTAAGCAAAATGGGCACAACCCAAAACGTCAGGTCGAGGTGTAGCGTACGAAGTGGGAAGAAATGGGCTACATTTTCTATAAATAGAACACTACGGACATGCAACATGAAATAGTGCTTGAAGGAGGATTTAGTAGTAAAAAGGAAATAGAGTGTCCTTTTGAACCCGGCTCTAAGGCGCGTACACACCGCCCGTCACTCTCCCCTGTCAAAATGCAATAAAGATACTTAATACCAAAGCACTGACAAGGGGAGGCAAGTCGTAACATGGTAAGTGTACCGGAAGGTGCACTTGGATTAAACTCAGGGCGTGGCTGAGTTAGTTAAGTATCTCACTTACACCGAGAAGACATCCATGCAAATTGGATCACCCTGAGCCAAGCAGCTAGCTTAATCATCAATATAACCCAACAATATTTATAACAAAACATAATTCTAAAACAAAAACTAAACCATTTTTTTACCTGAGTATGGGAGACAGAAAAGGTTCAACCACAAAGCAATAGAAAAAGTACCGCAAGGGAAAGCTGAAAGAGAAATGAAACAACCCATATAAGCACAAAAAAACAAAGACTAAACCTTGTACCTTTTGCATCATGATTTAGCCAGCACCCTCAAGCAAAGAGACCTTTAGTTTGAAACCCCGAAACCAGGTGAGCTACCCCGAGACAGCCTATTAAAATAGGGCTAACCCGTCTCTGTGGCAAAAGAGTGGGAAGAGCTCCGGGTAGAAGTGACAGACCTACCGAACCTGGTGATAGCTGGTTGCCTGAGAAATGGATAGAAGTTCAGCCTCGTACACCCCCAAATCAAAAATCTTTACTTAAGACAATTAGGGTAAAGTACGAAAGTTAGTTAAAGGGGGTACAGCCCCTCTAACAAAGGATACAACCTTAACAGGAGGATAAAGATCAAAATATACAAAACACCCTGTTCTAGTGGGCCTAAAAGCAGCCACCTAAACAGAAAGCGTTAAAGCTCAGACAGAAAAAAGTTTATTATACTGATAATAAATCTTATTCCCCTAACAATATCAGGCTATCCCATGCCCCCATGGAAGAAACTATGCTAAAATGAGTAACAAGAAGATTTGATCTTCTCCAAGCACAAGTGTAAACCAGATCGGACAAGCCACTGGAAATTAACGAACCCAACACAAGAGGGCAATATGGACAATAAAAAAATCAAGAAAATCCCACAACTTATTTATCGTTAACCCTACACTGGAATGCTATATTTTAAAGGAAAGACTAAAAGAAAGGGAAGGAACTCGGCAAACACAAGCCTCGCCTGTTTACCAAAAACATCGCCTCCTGCAACTATATTAAGTATAGGAGGTCCAGCCTGCCCAGTGACTACGGGTTCAACGGCCGCGGTATTTTGACCGTGCAAAGGTAGCGCAATCACTTGTCTTTTAAATAGAGACCTGTATGAATGGCCAAACGAGGGCTTAACTGTCTCCCCCTTCAAGTCAGTGAAATTGATCTATCCGTGCAGAAGCGGATGTAATGATACAAGACGAGAAGACCCTTTGGAGCTTAAGGTACAAGATTCAACCACGTTAAACAACTTAATAAAAAGCAAAAACTTAGTGGAAAGTGAAACTTTACCTTCGGTTGGGGCGACCGCGGAGGAAAAATCAGCCTCCGAGTGGAATGGGCCAATCCCTAAAACCAAGAAAGACATTTCTAAGCTACAGAACATCTGACCAAAAATGATCCGGCACACAGCCGATCAACGAACCAAGTTACCCTAGGGATAACAGCGCAATCCTCTCCCAGAGTCCATATCGACGAGAGGGTTTACGACCTCGATGTTGGATCAGGACATCCTAATGGTGCAGCCGCTATTAAGGGTTCGTTTGTTCAACGATTAAAGTCCTACGTGATCTGAGTTCAGACCGGAGCAATCCAGGTCAGTTTCTATCTGTAACGCTACTTTTCCCAGTACGAAAGGATCGGAAAAGAGGGGCCCATACTTTAAGCACGCCCCGCCCCTAATTAATGAAAACAAATAAATTAAGTAAAGGGAGGGCCCAACCCTGCCGCCCAAAATAAGGGCATACTGGGGTGGCAGAGCATGGTAAATTGCGAAAGGCCTAAGCCCTTTAAATCAGAGGTTCAAATCCTCTTCCCAGTTTATGCTAAACACTCTATTAAATCACCTCATTAACCCCCTAGCCTACATCGTGCCAGTCCTATTAGCAGTAGCTTTTCTCACTCTAATTGAACGAAAAGTACTAGGATATATACAACTACGAAAAGGTCCAAATGTAGTAGGACCCTATGGTTTACTTCAACCTATCGCTGATGGAGTCAAACTATTTATTAAAGAACCGGTACGCCCCTCCACATCATCCCCATTTCTATTTTTAGCAACCCCTATTCTTGCATTAACATTAGCCATAACACTGTGAGCCCCAATGCCTATACCACTTCCAGTGATTGATCTTAACCTAGGAGTGCTATTTATTCTAGCACTATCTAGCCTTGCAGTCTATTCTATTTTAGGATCAGGATGAGCATCAAACTCAAAATACGCCCTAATTGGGGCCCTACGGGCTGTAGCCCAAACAATTTCTTATGAAGTAAGCCTAGGACTTATCCTCTTGTCAGTAATTATTTTTTCAGGGGGTTATACCCTTCAAACATTTAATACAGCCCAAGAGAGTATCTGATTACTAGCCCCTGCATGACCCCTTGCCGCAATATGATATATCTCAACACTAGCCGAAACAAATCGAGCACCCTTTGATTTAACAGAAGGCGAATCAGAGTTAGTTTCAGGTTTCAACGTAGAATATGCAGGGGGCCCCTTCGCCCTATTCTTTTTAGCTGAATATGCAAATATTTTACTAATAAATACTCTATCCACCGTACTATTTTTGGGTACATCACATTTTCACAATATACCTGAGCTAACAACAATTGGACTCATAACAAAAGCCGCATTTCTATCAATAATATTTCTATGAGTACGGGCCTCATACCCTCGATTCCGTTACGACCAGCTAATGCACCTCGTGTGAAAAAACTTCTTGCCCCTAACTCTAGCCCTTGTCCTATGACACATTGCCCTACCCATCGCACTAGCAGGCCTTCCCCCACAACTATAATACAGGAACTGTGCCCGAATGCCTAGGGACCACTTTGATAGAGTGACTTATGGGGGTTAAAATCCCCTCAGTTCTTAGAAAGAAGGGGGTCGAACCCATGCCCAAGAGATCAAAACTCTTAGTGCTTCCTCTACACCACTTTCTAGGATGGGGTCAGCTAATTAAGCTTTCGGGCCCATACCCCGAACATGACGGTTAAAGTCCCTCCTCCATCAATGAACCCCTACGTAATTATAATTTTATTATCCAGCCTAGGATTAGGGACCACCCTAACCTTTGCCAGTTCCCACTGATTATTAGCCTGAATAGGCCTAGAAATTAATACCTTAGCAATTGTTCCTCTAATAGCCCAACATCACCACCCCCGAGCAGTAGAAGCAACCACAAAATATTTCCTGACTCAAGCCACCGCAGCAGCAATAATTCTATTTGCAAGCACTACAAATGCCTGAATTACAGGAGAATGAAACATAAATAGTATAACAAGCCCTATTGCAAGCACAATAGTCATTACTGCCCTAGCACTTAAAATTGGGCTAGCACCCATACATTTTTGAATACCAGAAGTATTACAAGGACTAGATCTCCTTACAGGTCTTATTATATCTACATGACAAAAGCTAGCCCCACTAGCCCTTATTATTCAAATGGCTCAAGCCATTGACCCCTTTCTATTAACGGCCCTTGGACTTACATCAACACTAATTGGAGGATGAGGGGGACTAAACCAAACCCAACTACGAAAAGTACTAGCATATTCTTCCATCGCACATATAGGATGAATAATTATTGTACTGCAATATGCCCCTCAACTTACACTACTGGCACTTGGAACATATATCTTTTTAACTTCCGCCGCATTTCTTACCCTAAAAATATCATCCGCCACTAAAATCAATACCCTTGCAATAACCTGATCAAACAGCCCAATCTTAACATCGACTACCGCCCTAGTATTACTATCACTAGGAGGGCTACCTCCTCTTACAGGCTTCATACCAAAGTGACTTATTTTACAAGAACTAACAAAACAAAACTTATCAATTACTGCCACAATTATAGCTCTAGCTGCCCTACTTAGCCTTTATTTTTATCTCCGACTCTGTTATGCAATAACACTTACTATTTCCCCCAACACAACCAATTCAATTACCCCCTGACGAATTAATACGACCCAAAATTCTCTACCACTAGTTATTTCCACTACAATTGCACTTGGTTTCCTACCAATAACCCCGGCTATTCTCATATTAGTTACCTAAGGGACTTAGGTTAACATAAGACCAAGAGCCTTCAAAGCTCTAAGCAGAAGTGAAAATCTTCTAGTCCCTGATTAAGACCTACAAGAGTCTATCTTGCATTTTTTAATTGCAAATCAAATGTTTTTATTAAACTAAAGCCTTTCTAGATGGGAAGGCCTCGATCCTACAAACTCTTAGTTAACAGCTAAGCGCTCAAGCCAGCGAGCATCCATCTACTTTTCCCGCCATAGCCGAGTAAGGCGGGAAAAGCCCCGGCAGACTACTAATCTACGTCTTTGGATTTGCAATCCAACATGTTACTTCACCACGGGGCTGTGGTAGGGAGAGGGCTCAAACCTCTGTCTTCAGGGCTACAACCCGCCGCCTAGGCACTCGGCCACCCTACCTGTGGCAATTACACGCTGATTCTTTTCTACCAACCACAAAGACATTGGTACCCTTTATCTTGTATTTGGTGCCTGAGCCGGAATAGTCGGGACTGCTTTAAGCCTCCTTATCCGAGCTGAATTAAGTCAACCCGGATCTCTTCTCGGCGACGACCAAATCTATAACGTTATTGTTACCGCCCACGCCTTTGTAATAATTTTCTTTATAGTAATGCCAATTCTTATTGGAGGATTTGGAAATTGACTTGTGCCACTAATAATTGGGGCACCTGATATGGCATTCCCACGAATAAATAATATGAGTTTTTGACTCCTGCCCCCCTCATTTCTTCTCCTGTTAGCCTCTTCAGGCGTAGAAGCTGGAGCAGGGACAGGGTGAACAGTTTATCCCCCGCTTGCAGGTAACCTTGCCCACGCAGGAGCATCAGTAGATTTAACAATTTTTTCACTTCATTTAGCAGGAGTTTCATCAATTTTAGGCGCAATTAACTTTATTACTACAACCATTAATATAAAACCTCCAGCCATCTCTCAGTATCAAACACCCCTCTTTGTTTGAGCCGTGCTTGTAACAGCAGTGCTTCTCCTACTATCATTACCAGTCTTAGCAGCTGGAATTACAATGCTTCTTACAGACCGTAATCTTAATACCACATTCTTTGATCCTGCAGGAGGAGGAGATCCAATCTTATATCAACACCTGTTCTGATTCTTTGGTCACCCAGAAGTCTATATTCTCATTTTACCAGGCTTTGGCATTATCTCACACGTCGTAGCCTACTACGCTGGTAAAAAAGAACCTTTTGGATATATAGGAATAGTTTGAGCAATAATAGCCATTGGTCTCCTAGGCTTTATTGTGTGAGCTCACCATATATTTACTGTAGGAATGGATGTAGACACCCGTGCCTACTTTACATCTGCAACTATAATTATTGCTATTCCAACAGGAGTAAAGGTATTTAGCTGACTAGCCACACTCCACGGAGGCTCTATCAAATGAGAAACACCTATATTATGAGCACTAGGATTTATTTTCCTTTTTACGGTGGGTGGCCTTACAGGTATTGTCCTGGCCAACTCATCACTTGATATTGTTCTGCATGATACATATTATGTAGTAGCACACTTCCACTACGTCTTATCAATAGGAGCCGTATTTGCCATTATAGCCGCCTTTGTCCATTGATTCCCACTATTTTCAGGATTTACTTTAAATGATACTTGAACAAAAATTCACTTTGGAGTAATATTTATTGGAGTTAATCTTACATTCTTTCCACAACATTTTCTAGGACTGGCAGGAATACCACGACGATATTCTGATTATCCAGATGCCTATGCCCTATGAAATACAGTATCATCTATTGGATCACTAATTTCCCTAGTAGCAGTAATTATATTCCTATTTATTTTATGAGAAGCCTTTGCCACTAAACGGGAAGTATCCTCAGTAGAATTAACTATAACAAACGTAGAATGACTACACGGCTGCCCTCCACCATACCATACATTTGAAGAGCCAGCATTTGTTCAAGTTCAATCAAACTAACGAGAAAGGAAGGAATTGAACCCCCATATACTGGTTTCAAGCCAGTCACATAACCACTCTGTCACTTTCTTTTAAGACATTAGTAAAATGCAAATTACACCACCTTGTCAAGGTGAAATTGCAGGTTAAATCCCTGCATGTCTTAAGCCCAAGGCTTAATGGCACATCCCACACAACTAGGATTCCAAGACGCGGCATCACCCGTTATAGAAGAACTTCTTCACTTTCATGACCACGCCCTAATAATTGTATTTTTAATTAGTACCCTAGTACTTTATATTATTATTGCAATGGTTTCAACTAAGCTTACAAACAAATATATTTTAGATTCCCAAGAAATCGAAATTGTATGAACTATTTTACCAGCTGTAATTCTAGTTTTAATTGCCTTGCCTTCCCTTCGAATTTTATATCTTATAGACGAAATTAATGATCCCCACCTAACAATTAAAGCAATAGGACATCAATGATACTGAAGCTACGAATATACAGACTACGAAGACCTAGGCTTTGACTCTTACATAATTCCAACCCAAGACCTCACAGCAGGCCAATTTCGACTCCTAGAAACAGACCATCGAATAGTAGTTCCAATAGAATCACCAATCCGAGTCCTTGTATCTGCCGAGGATGTGCTACACTCTTGAGCTGTCCCATCTCTAGGAGTAAAAATAGATGCAGTACCCGGACGACTTAACCAAACTGCCTTTATTGCTTCACGTCCTGGCGTGTTTTATGGGCAATGCTCTGAAATCTGTGGTGCCAATCACAGCTTTATACCAATTGTAGTTGAAGCCGTCCCACTAGAACACTTCGAAAGCTGGTCCTCACTTATGCTAGAAGACGCCTCACTAGAAAGCTAATTATTGGACAAAGCGTTGGCCTTTTAAGCCAAAGTTTGGTGACTACCGACCACCTCTAGTGAAATGCCCCAACTAAACCCAAACCCCTGATTTGCCATTCTAGTATTTTCATGAATTGTTTTCCTTACTATTATTCCGACTAAAATTTTAAATTACACAACACCTAATGAACCTACCCCAATAAGTGAAGAAAAACACAAAACTGAATCTTGAGACTGACCATGATAACAAGCTTCTTTGATCAATTTGCAAGCCCCTCTTTTCTGGGAATTCCACTTATTGCCATTGCAATCGCACTGCCATGAATTCTATTTCCAACACCTCCATCTCGATGGTTAAATAATCGACTTATTACTCTTCAAACATGATTTATTAACCGATTTACTAATCAACTTCTATTTCCCCTAAACGTGGGCGGACATAAATGAGCTCTTTTATTTGCCTCCCTAATAGTATTTCTTATTACCATCAATATACTTGGCCTCCTTCCATATACTTTTACACCCACAACACAATTATCATTAAATATAGGATTTGCGGTACCACTATGACTTGCTACAGTCATTATTGGTATACGAAATCAACCAACCGTAGCTCTCGGCCACCTTTTACCAGAAGGAACTCCTATCCCCCTAATTCCCGTACTGATTATTATCGAGACAATTAGTTTGTTTATTCGCCCTCTAGCCTTAGGAGTCCGACTTACAGCCAATTTAACCGCAGGCCATCTATTAATTCAACTTATTGCTACAGCAGTATTTGTATTATTACCAATAATACCAACAGTAGCAATTTTAACCGCCTCTGTTTTATTTCTTCTTACACTTCTAGAAATTGCAGTAGCAATAATTCAAGCCTATGTATTTGTACTTCTACTAAGTTTATATTTACAAGAAAACGTTTAATGGCACACCAAGCACATGCATATCACATGGTTGACCCCAGCCCATGACCACTAACCGGAGCCGTCGGTGCTCTATTAATAACATCCGGCTTAGCAATCTGGTTTCACTTCCACTCAATAACACTTATTACCCTTGGACTAATCCTTCTCCTTCTTACAATATTTCAATGATGACGTGATATTATCCGAGAAGGAACCTTTCAAGGCCACCACACTCCCCCAGTACAAAAAGGCCTACGCTACGGCATAATTTTATTTATTACCTCAGAGGTATTTTTCTTTCTTGGATTTTTCTGGGCCTTCTATCACTCAAGCTTAGCACCAACACCTGAACTAGGGGGATGTTGACCCCCCACAGGAATTACAACACTGGACCCATTTGAAGTACCTCTTCTTAACACAGCAGTTCTTCTAGCATCTGGGGTTACAGTCACATGAGCTCACCATAGTATTATAGAAGGTGAACGAAAACAAGCCATTCAATCTCTAACACTTACAATTTTACTAGGACTATACTTTACTGCTCTTCAAGCTATAGAATACTATGAAGCACCCTTTACAATCGCAGACGGGGTTTATGGTTCTACATTCTTTGTAGCTACAGGATTCCATGGACTTCATGTTATTATTGGATCAACTTTCCTAGCAGTCTGCCTCCTCCGCCAAATTCAATACCACTTTACCTCCGAACATCATTTTGGCTTTGAAGCCGCCGCCTGATACTGACACTTTGTTGACGTAGTATGACTATTCCTATATGTATCTATCTACTGATGAGGCTCATATCTTTCTAGTATTAAATTGTACAAGTGACTTCCAATCATTTAGTCTTGGTTAAACCCCAGGGAAAGATAATGAATTTAATTACAACTATTCTTATTATTACACTAGTCTTATCCTCAATTTTAGCAATTGTGTCTTTCTGACTACCACAAATAAACCCCGACGCAGAAAAACTATCTCCCTACGAATGTGGATTTGACCCCCTAGGTTCTGCCCGACTACCTTTTTCCCTACGATTTTTCCTAGTCGCTATTTTATTTCTTTTATTTGACCTAGAAATTGCCCTCCTCCTTCCCCTGCCCTGAGGAGATCAACTTCATAACCCCACAGGAACACTCTTTTTAGCAACCTCAGTTCTCATTTTATTAACTCTAGGATTAATTTATGAATGAACTCAGGGAGGCCTTGAATGAGCAGAATAAGGGAGTTAGTCCAACATAAGACCTCTGATTTCGGCTCAGAAAATTGTGGTTTAAGTCCACGACCCCCTTATGACACCAATACATTTTAGCTTTAGTTCAGCATTTATTCTAGGATTAATAGGATTAGCATTTCACCGTACTCACTTACTCTCCGCACTTTTATGCTTAGAAGGAATAATATTATCTCTTTTTATTGCACTAGCCCTATGAACATTACAATTTGAATCCACAAGCTTCTCTACCGCCCCTATACTTCTACTAGCTTTTTCTGCCTGTGAAGCAAGTACGGGTCTTGCGCTCTTAGTAGCCACGGCCCGAACTCATGGAACCGACCGCCTACAAAACCTTAATCTATTACAATGCTAAAAGTACTCATTCCCACAATTATATTATTCCCGACAATTTGACTAATTTCCCCAAAATGATTATGAACAGCTACAATTACCCATAGCCTCTCAATTGCCCTAATTAGCCTAACATGATTCAAATGAACATCAGAAACTGGATGAACCGCATCTAATACTTACCTAGCTACAGATCCATTATCAACACCCCTGCTAGTATTAACATGTTGGCTTCTTCCATTAATAATTTTAGCCAGTCAAAATCATATTAACCCTGAACCAATCAACCGACAACGCCTATATATTACACTCCTGGCCTCGCTACAGACTTTCCTTATTATAGCATTTGGCGCCACAGAGATTATTATATTTTATATTATATTTGAAGCTACACTTATTCCAACCCTTATTATTATTACACGATGAGGAAACCAAACTGAACGACTTAATGCAGGAACATATTTTTTATTTTATACCCTCGCAGGCTCTTTACCCCTCCTAGTAGCATTACTTCTACTTCAACAATCCGCAGGAACCCTATCTATATTAGTAATTCAATATTCTCAACCCATATTACTAGATTCCTGAGGCCATAAAATTTGATGGGCTGGATGTCTTATTGCATTTCTAGTAAAAATACCACTATATGGTGTACACCTCTGACTTCCCAAAGCACATGTAGAAGCCCCAGTCGCAGGATCCATAGTACTAGCAGCAGTACTATTAAAATTAGGTGGATACGGCATAATACGAATAATAATTGTACTAGACCCGCTATCAAAAGAATTAGCATACCCATTTATTATTTTAGCACTCTGAGGTATTATTATAACAGGGTCCATCTGCTTACGACAAACAGACCTTAAATCACTAATTGCCTACTCATCTGTAAGCCATATAGGCCTTGTAGCAGGAGGTATTTTAATTCAAACCCCCTGAGGATTCTCAGGAGCAATCATTTTAATAATTGCCCACGGACTAGTATCATCAATACTTTTCTGCTTGGCTAATACAGCCTATGAACGAACGCACAGCCGTACCATGATCCTTGCTCGGGGACTACAAATAATCTTTCCACTAACAGCAATATGGTGATTCATTGCTAATCTCGCTAACCTAGCACTACCCCCCTTGCCCAATCTAATAGGAGAACTTATAATTATTACAACCCTTTTTAACTGATCTCCGTGAACAATTATACTCACAGGTGCAGGAACTCTAATTACAGCAGGATATTCCCTTTATATATTTCTGATATCCCAGCGAGGTTCAACACCCAACCATATTATAAAACTCCCCCCCTTCCATACCCGAGAACATCTCTTAATAGCCCTTCACCTTATCCCAGTAGTACTTCTTGTAACAAAGCCAGAACTCATATGAGGATGATGCTATTAGTAAGTATAGTTTAACCAAAATATTAGATTGTGATTCTAAAGACAGGGGTTAAAATCCCCTTACTCACCAAGGAAGGACAGAAATCAATAAGTACTGCTAATCCTTATGCACCGCGGTTAAAATCCGCGGCTTCCTCACGCTTCTAAAGGATAATAGCTTATCCATTGGTCTTAGGAACCAAAAACTCTTGGTGCAAGTCCAAGTGGAAGCTATGAACCCAACAACACTAATTATATCCTCCTCACTTATTTTAGTAATTGCAATTCTCATATTTCCATTATTAACAACACTAAGCCCTCAACCCAAAAACCCAAAATGGGCAAACACGTCCGTTAAAACCGCTGTTAGCACCGCATTCTTTATTAGCCTACTACCCCTTACAATTTTTTTGGACCAAGGAATAGAAAGTGTAACCACAAACTGACAGTGAATAAATACACATATATTTGACACAAACATCAGCTTTAAATTTGACCACTACTCTCTTATTTTTACCCCCATTGCCCTATATGTTACATGATCAATTTTAGAATTTGCACTATGATACATACACTCTGACCCGTACATAAACCGGTTTTTCAAATATCTCCTTTTATTTTTAGTAGCCATAATTACTCTTGTTACAGCTAATAATATATTTCAATTATTTATTGGCTGAGAAGGAGTAGGAATTATGTCATTCTTATTAATCGGATGATGATACGGACGAGCAGATGCTAATACAGCAGCTCTCCAGGCCGTGATTTATAACCGAGTAGGAGACATTGGATTAATTTTAAGCATAGCCTGATTCGCAATAAACTTAAATTCATGAGAAATTCAACAAATCTTCTTCCTATCAAAAAATTTTGATATAACAATTCCCCTACTAGGACTTATTCTTGCAGCCACAGGAAAATCGGCCCAATTTGGCCTACATCCGTGGCTCCCTTCTGCCATGGAGGGCCCCACGCCAGTATCCGCCTTACTCCATTCTAGCACTATAGTAGTCGCCGGAATTTTCCTACTAATTCGCCTTCACCCCCTTATAGAAAATAATAAAACCGCACTAACAATATGCCTTTGCTTAGGAGCCTTAACAACCTTATTTACAGCCACTTGTGCATTAACCCAAAATGATATCAAAAAAATTGTAGCTTTCTCAACATCAAGTCAACTAGGCCTAATAATGGTTACAATTGGACTGAACCAACCACAACTAGCATTCCTACATATCTGCACACATGCCTTCTTCAAGGCTATATTATTTTTATGTTCAGGATCTATTATTCACAGCTTAAACGATGAACAAGATATTCGAAAAATAGGAGGCCTTCACAACCTGATACCCGCCACCTCAACTTACCTCACAATTGGCAGCCTAGCCCTAACAGGAACTCCATTCCTAGCTGGATTTTATTCAAAAGACGCTATTATTGAAGCCCTAAACACCTCTCACCTCAACGCCTGAGCCCTAGTTCTTACACTAATTGCCACATCATTTACCGCTGTCTACAGCTTCCGAGTTGTATTTTTTGTAACAATAGGATCCCCCCGATTCCTCCCACTATCCCCCATCAACGAAAATAATCCCCTAGTAATTAAACCTATTAAACGACTTGCCTGAGGAAGCATTATTGCAGGACTTATTATTACATCTAACTTCCTACCATCAAAAACACCTATTATAACAATGCCAATAACCTTAAAAATAGCAGCTGTAATAGTAACTATTATAGGACTCTTAGTAGCAATTGAACTAACAGCCATAACCGAAAAGCAAGTCAAAATTATTCCCAAAATTTACCCCCACAATTTTTCAAACATACTAGGTTATTTTCCCTCAATAATTCATCGACTTCCCCCTAAACTTAACCTAATCTTAGGGCAATCAATTGCTACTAAGCTCGACCAAACATGGTATGAAGCTTCAGGGCCAAAAGGATTGGCCATTAGCCAAATAATTTTATCAAAAATTACAAGTGACATTCAACGAGGTATAATTAAAACATACTTAACTATCTTTCTATTAACCCTAGCCCTAGCCCTTCTTCTAACAATAATTTAAACTGCACGAAGTGTACCACGACTCAACCCCCGAGTAAGTTCTAATACAACTAGCAATGTTAAAAGCAATACCCAAGCACAAATAACCAATATTGCCCCACCAAAAGAATATATAACAGCTACACCACTAATATCACCTCGTAACATAGAAAATTCCTTTAATTCATCAATAATAACTCAAGAGCCCTCATATCATCCGCCCCAAAACAGCCCGGCAGCTAAAATAACCCCAGCCGAATAAACCAAAACATAACTAGCAACAGAACGACTCCCCCAAGCTTCTGGAAAAGGCTCAGCAGCTAAAGCTGCTGAATAAGCAAATACCACAAGCATCCCCCCTAGATAAATTAAGAAAAGAACCAAAGACAAAAAAGACCCCCCACAACCAATTAACACTCCACACCCCACCCCTGCTGCTACCACCAAACCCAAAGCAGCAAAATAAGGTGTAGGATTAGAAGCAACAGCAATTAAACCAACAATTAAAGCCACCAACAATATAAACATAAAATAGGTCATAATTCTTGCTCGGATTTTAACCGAGACCAATGACTTGAAGAACCACCGTTGTAGTTCAACTACAAGAACTAATGGCAAGCCTACGAAAAACCCACCCACTAATAAAAATCGCTAACGACGCACTAGTTGATTTACCAACACCTTCCAACATTTCAGTATGATGAAACTTTGGGTCCCTTTTAGGACTATGTTTAATTGCACAAATTCTAACAGGATTATTTTTAGCAATACACTATACCTCAGATATTTCAACCGCATTTTCATCAGTAGCCCACATTTGCCGAGATGTAAATTATGGCTGATTTATTCGCAACATACACGCCAACGGAGCATCCTTCTTCTTTATTTGTATTTATATACATGTTGCTCGAGGCCTATACTATGGCTCATACCTTTATAAAGAAACCTGAAATATTGGAGTAATTCTCCTTTTACTAGTTATAATAACGGCCTTCGTGGGCTATGTCCTTCCATGAGGACAAATATCCTTCTGAGGCGCCACAGTAATCACAAATTTATTGTCAGCAGTCCCATACATAGGAGATACTCTTGTCCAATGAATCTGAGGAGGCTTCTCAGTAGACAATGCAACACTAACACGATTCTTCGCATTCCACTTCCTTTTTCCATTTATTATTGCTGCTGCAACTATTATTCACCTCCTATTTTTACACGAGACAGGATCAAACAACCCAGCAGGGCTAAATTCTGACGCAGATAAAATCTCTTTCCACCCATACTTTTCATATAAAGATCTTCTTGGTTTTGTACTAATACTGCTAGCTCTTACATCACTAGCCTTATTCTCCCCCAATCTTCTAGGAGACCCAGATAACTTCACACCAGCCAACCCTATAGTTACTCCTCCCCACATTAAGCCCGAATGATACTTCCTATTTGCCTATGCCATTTTACGATCTATTCCAAACAAACTTGGAGGTGTCCTTGCATTATTATTTTCTATTCTCATTCTAATGGTAGTCCCCATTCTCCATACCTCAAAACAACGAGGCCTAACATTCCGCCCTATCACTCAATTCTTATTCTGAACCCTAGTAGCAGATATAATAATTTTAACATGAATTGGGGGTATACCCGTAGAACATCCATACGTCATTATTGGTCAAATTGCATCAATCCTATACTTCGCACTCTTTCTAATCTTTATCCCCCTGGCAGGATGATTAGAAAATAAAGCACTAAAATGAGCTTGCCCTAGTAGCTTAGTACATAAAGCATCGGTCTTGTAATCCGAAGATCGGAGGTTAAACTCCTCCCTAGCGCCCAGAAAAAGGAGATTTTAACTCCCACCCCTGGCTCCCAAAGCCAGAATTCTAAATTAAACTATCTTCTGATAGTTACATGTATGATCTAGTACATAATATGCATAATATTACATATGTATTATCACCATTAAATTAATTTAACCCCAAAGCAAGTACTAACGTTTAAATTCTTACATAAGACAAATTATCAAAACTCAACATAAAATTATTTTAACTTAGAGAAATTGATTTCTCTAATTGAACATGGTTCTCAAATGTTTACTTTGAAATCCCAGCTAATATTTAACTTAAACATATTAATGTAGTAAGAGACCACCAACAATATAATGTAAGGCACATTCTGCATGATAGAACCAGGGACACTTAACTAGGTTAAGGTATTTTATGAATTATTCCTTGTATCTTGGTTTCTATCTCAGGTATTTTTATATTAAGTTCCCCCTCTCCTTACTCAAAAATTGCATATTGGTTACTGGTGTAATTACATACTCCTCATTACCCCACATGCCGAGCATTCTTTTATATGCATAGGGTTTTTTTTTAGGTTTCCTTTCACTTTGCATATCAGAGTGCAAGCTCAAATAATAGATTAAGGTTGAGCACTTTCTTGTATAAATTAATATAGGTTCATCATTGAAAGACATAACTTAAGAATAACATATTAATAACTCAAGTGCATACATATATATTCCTTCTTCAACTTACCCTTATATATATGCCCCCCTTTTGGTTTTTGCGCGACAAACCCCCCTACCCCCCTTCGCTCAGCGAATCCTGTTATCCTTGTCAAACCCCGAAACCAAGGAAGGTCCGAGAACGTGCAAACTAACAAGTTGGGTTAAGGATTAGCCATCTGCATTGTATATATATACATGCATATTGCGCTTATTTAACACATAAACTCCGTAAATTTTTAACCTAAAAAGCTCTATTGAAAAATTTAAAAAATTCTCAATGCAAAAAAATCAAACATTTTTAGC